GCATCGGCTCATATACGGAACGTCTCGAAATAATACCGGGGGCGGGCGATTCAATTAACCGAGATTCCGAAGCTGAAATCTCACCCCTACCATCAATAGGTTTAGCCAGAGCATTTATAACACGACCCAAATAAGCCTCGCTCACTGGTATCTGAGCAATTCTTCCTGTTGCTTTTACAGAACTTCCCTCTTGTATCATCAAACCGTCACCCATTAACACAACACCAACATTATTGGATTCCAAATTAAGAGCAATGCCTATTGTACCCTCTTCAAATTCTACTAATTCACCTGCCATTACTTCATCAAGACCATGAATACGAGCAATGCCATCGCCTACTTGAAGTACGGTGCCAGTATTCACAATCTTGACTTCTCTATTATATTGCTCAATACGTTCACGGATAATATTACTAATTTCGTCGGCTCGAAGGGTTGCCATGAGTCTTGCTTAATTCTTTTTCCGAAGCAAAGGAAAAATCGATAAATAATGCCTACAGTAGAAGGACTAGTCAGTTATTTCTTTCATCGCCCCAAACATACCAACATTAGCACTGATGGTGCGTAAATGTAACTCGTTGTTCAAACAACTATTCAGAGTTCCTAGAGCCCCTTGTAAGGCTTGTTGAAAAACGCGTTGTCTGACTTGATTAATCGCTCTTTGTTGTTCAAACTGAATAGTTTCGTTTTTGTAATTTTCTAATCGTTCCAAATTCTGATAAGTTGAATTAATCAAATTCAATTTTTCTCGTCCTATCTCGGAGTATCCATTCACTCGAAACTCATCCGCTTCCATTTTCACTTTACGTAAGCGGGCCGTGGCTTTTTCCAGCTTTTCAATGGCCCCTTCGCGCAGCTCTTCTGAATTTCGAATAGTACTCAGGATTCTCTGTTTTCGATTATCTAATAAATCACTTAATGAAAGTAGATTATCTTCCCATTAATTTAAAAAATTACATGATCTCTTCCCGAACCAAACATGAATCTTTCGGTTCATTTGGCTCTCACGCTCACTTACTTATGGGGCATTCCCATATCTCTTTTTTTTATGTAATGAGCTTATCCTCTCTTCTCTGCTCGGATTCCAAAATATTAAATCATTGATCCAAGACCAGAATATTCGGAGGACTCTTCCGACCAGACAAAAAATCTGTAATTATCGGCAAGGTTGTTTTTTTTTATTTCTTTTTCTTCAAATCCAAAAAATCCCGCTTACTTTTTACTTTAATACATAGGTCGTCCATTCCGCATTGGATAAAAAAAGGATAGGATTCCCTTTTTCCAGTAAAAGGTTCAAATCATTTTATCGATATGAGTGTTCTATATCGTATAAAACGCAACTATTCATTTTGAAACCATCTCTATACTAACATAGTGGTAGAAAGAGCACCAATGTTGCGCCCGGACTTCAAACAATTTAGCTTTAACCATGTTTAGGGTCCCATATTATTGGTTGATAGAAAATCAAAGGTTATTTACCAATGAATCGCGAAATGCTATGGTTCGTACATATGATTTCTGAATTTATTCAGAAGTAATTCGCGAGATCGTGCACCTCCCTTTCCTAGTTATTCTCTTTCCTAGTTGTAAAGAATAAAGCGCAGCTGGTTAGATCCAGCTTATTCTTGAAATAAACAACTCGCACACACTCCCTTTCCAAAAAAAATTAATACACCAAGGACTACACTTAGATTTATTGGATTTGTTGCTAAAATATCGGTATTAAACCCGAAACTCCCGGCGGATGGCCAGTGGCCCAAGGAAACGAAAGAATCGGTTACATTTTTCATACGATCTCCTTTTATAGATAGGACTAAATTGAACATAGTTAACTTCGCCCTTTTTTATTTTATTTGATTTCCTTATTTCTATTTCTCAATATATTTAATTATTAGAATTAGGTCCAGGTCTCATATCAATTGCGAATACCTCGTTTGTTGCAACGCTTCTCCTAAAAAGGGGGTTCCGTTGGACTGCGAACGGGAAGGAAAAAAGCGAGTGGATCCGATAATTCCCGATCCTCAAATTAGTCCTTCCCACGGGGTATTATCTCAACGAATAAGTTAAAGTTATTGTAGGAGTGAAATCTTGATATAATTAGAAAAATCAAGCGGCAAATCCAAGGTAATAAAAAAAAGAAAGACAAAACAAGGAATTTTCTAGGATTAAACAAAGGGATTTGCAAATAAAAGCGCTAATGCCACGACCAATCCATAAATTGTTAAAGCTTCCATAAAAGCCAGACTAAGCAATAAAGTACCTCGTATTTTACCCTCTGCCTCTGGTTGTCTCGCGATACCTTCTACGGCTTGGCCCGCAGCAGTACCTTGACCAACTCCAGGTCCAATAGAAGCCAGCCCTACAGCCAATCCAGCAGCAATAACGGAAGCAGCAGAAATCAGTGGATTCATGGTAAGCTCCTCGCATAAAAATAAAGAAATGGTTAATGATACAAATACAAGCAACCAATGAATTATGACTTATTATTCTTTATTCTATT